AATGAGATGCCTGATTAAAGGGTTATCTTGATAGGATAAATCAAGTAAATTAAATTTACTCTCATTATATCCAATAGACTTGAACTATTACTTAGAGTATCAAAAACTCTTGTGCACCCTACACTAGGACATACCTGAAGAAAGATAAGCTAACCAAGCTATTGGGTTCATACCCCACTTATAGAAGTTATACCCTTCTTCTTTCTAATGTTTAACAATCCAACTAAATTCTTATTTCTCATGACCTTAATTAGTGGAACGCTAATTACTGTATCAGCAAATTCATGATTTGGTGCTTGAATGGGATTAGAAATTAACTTATTATCATTTATTCCTCTAATATCAACATCTCGAAATCTATTCTCTAATGAAGCTTCACTAAAATATTTTTTAACTCAAGCCTTAGCCTCTGCAACTTTATTATTTGCTGTTATTTTAATATCTCTATCTTTAAGATTACCTAACACATTAATAATTTCCACAACTCCTTTATCTCTGCTAATTAATTCATCCTTAATATTAAAAATGGGAGCTGCTCCCTTTCATTTTTGATTCCCAGGTGTAATAGAAGGATTAAGTTGAATTAATAGTTTAGCTCTTATAACATGACAAAAAATTGCTCCTCTTATACTCCTTTCCTATAATCTTCAAATAAACTTATTTATTGCTTTAATTATTGTGTTATCGGTCCTTATTGGATCATTAGGGGGATTAAATCAAACTTCGCTACGTAAGATTCTCGCCTACTCATCAATTAATCATCTAGGATGGTTAATCGCTGCATTAGTTTTAGGTGAAAATTTATGAATATTTTATATATCTACTTATACATTCCTAAGTACAGCTATTGTCTTCATATTTAATTCTTTCAAATTATCCCATATTAATCAAATCTTTTCTATAAATAATAACACACCAGTAATTAAATTTTCACTATTCACAACACTTTTATCATTAGGAGGGCTACCTCCATTCTTAGGATTTATACCAAAATGACTAGTGATTCAATCCATAGTAGACGCTAATTTGATACCTATTATTACTACAATAGTGGTGATGACTCTTTTAACTCTTTTTTATTATTTACGATTAAGATTTGGAGCTTTTATATTAACTTACACTGAAACTTTGTGAAATTATAATTATTCACAAAACAATTCAAGCTATAATATAACCTTAATTCTAGCTATTATTTCTGTTCTTGGACTACCTGTATGTTCTCTTTTATATTGAATACTTTAAGGCCTTAAGTTAAATAAACTAATAGCCTTCAAAGTTATAAATAAAGATTAATTCCTTTAGGCCTTAGTAAATCAAGTTTACTCCTTCAGAATTGCAGTCTGACATCATATATTGACTATAAGACCTGATAGAAGAGGGTACCCTCGTAAATAGATTTACAATCTACTGCCTATAAGCTCAGCCATTCTAACGCGACAATGGTTGTTCTCAACCAATCACAAAGACATTGGAACTCTATATTTTATTTTTGGTGCTTGATCAGGAATAGTAGGAACTTCATTAAGTTTATTAATTCGAGCTGAACTTGGTCAGCCCGGATCCCTAATTGGTGATGATCAAATTTATAATGTTATTGTAACTGCTCACGCTTTCGTTATAATTTTCTTCATAGTAATGCCCATTATAATTGGGGGATTTGGTAATTGATTAGTACCTTTGATACTCGGGGCCCCAGATATGGCTTTCCCTCGAATAAATAATATAAGATTCTGACTTTTACCTCCATCTTTAACTCTTCTTCTCGCCAGAAGATTAGTTGAAAATGGAGCCGGGACAGGATGAACAGTCTACCCACCACTTTCAGCCGGAATTGCTCATGCTGGGGCTTCAGTTGATATGGCAATCTTTTCACTTCACCTAGCTGGGGTGTCTTCGATTTTAGGAGCTGTCAATTTTATTACCACAGTCATTAATATACGATCAAGTGGAATAACACTAGACCGAATACCCTTATTTGTTTGAGCTGTAGCTATTACAGCCCTATTGCTTCTCTTATCCCTACCAGTATTAGCTGGGGCTATTACTATACTATTGACAGATCGAAACTTAAATACATCTTTCTTTGACCCGGCAGGAGGGGGAGACCCAATTCTTTACCAACACTTATTTTGATTCTTCGGGCACCCAGAAGTTTATATTTTAATTCTTCCAGGATTTGGATTAATTTCTCATATTATTAGACAAGAAAGAGGTAAGAAGGAAGCCTTTGGATCATTAGGGATAATTTATGCTATATTATCTATTGGTCTATTAGGATTTGTTGTTTGAGCCCACCATATATTTACTGTCGGTATGGATGTTGATACACGAGCCTACTTTACCTCAGCTACTATAATTATTGCCGTTCCCACAGGTATCAAGATTTTTAGCTGACTTGCAACATTACATGGAACACAATTGAATTATAGTCCTGCCTTACTATGGGCTCTAGGATTTGTATTTCTATTCACAATTGGAGGTTTAACAGGGGTAGTTCTTGCTAATTCATCCGTTGATATTATTTTACATGATACATATTATGTTGTTGCCCATTTTCATTATGTTCTTTCAATAGGAGCTGTATTTGCAATTATAGCCGGATTCATTCAATGATACCCTTTATTTACAGGTTTAACAATAAACCCCCATTGATTAAAGATTCAATTCGGAATTATATTCCTAGGGGTAAATTTAACCTTTTTCCCACAACATTTCTTAGGATTAGCAGGAATGCCACGACGATATTCAGATTACCCTGATGCATACACAACATGAAATATTGTCTCATCAGTTGGATCGACAATTTCATTCATTGGAGTATTATTCCTAATTTTCATTATTTGAGAAAGTATAGTTACAAATCGAATTGCCCTATTCCCTCTACAAATAACTACATCTATTGAATGATTCCAAAATCTCCCTCCAGCTGAACACAGTTATGCTGAACTCCCAATATTAACAGGGCCAAATTATAACAATTAATTGTTATAAAGTTAACATTTCCTAATATGGCAGAATAGTGCAATGGATTTAAGCTCCAAATATGACGGCTTGGCCATCTATTAGGAATCAATTAATTAAAGTATAAAATTTATACAAATGGCAACATGAGCTAATTTAAGTCTTCAAGATAGTGCCTCTCCAATAATAGAACAATTAACATTCTTCCACGATCACGCATTATTAATTCTCATTATAATTACCACTTTAGTAAGTTATTTAATAGCAACCTTATTTTTTAATTCAAATATTAATCGATTTCTCTTAGATGGTCAAACCATTGAAGTAATCTGAACAATTTTACCAGCTATTACTCTTATTTTCATTGCCTTACCTTCTTTACGTTTACTTTATCTTTTAGATGAAGTCAGTGATCCTGCTTTAACCCTCAAAACTATCGGACATCAATGATATTGAAGTTATGAATATTCTGATTTTATGCAAGTTGAATTTGACTCTTATATAACACCCTATAATGAAATAGGGGCCAATGGATTCCGCTTGTTAGACGTAGATAACCGAGCAGTATTACCTATAAATACCCAAGTACGAATCCTAATTACTGCAGCCGACGTATTACATTCATGAACAGTACCAGCATTAGGAGTAAAGGTAGACGCTACACCTGGACGTCTCAACCAAACAAGCTTCTTGCTAAGTCGACCCGGATTATTTTTTGGACAATGTTCAGAAATTTGTGGAGCCAATCACAGATTTATACCTATTGTAATTGAAAGTGTACCTACTAACATTTTCATTAATTGAATTTCTTCTCTAAATGAAGCCTCATCAGATGACTGAAAGCAAGTAATGGTCTCTTAAACCATTTTATAGTAATCTGGCACTTACTTCTGATGAAAGAATTAGTTAAACGATAACCTTAGTATGTCATACTAAAAATACTAGTCGTAATCTAGTATTCTTTAATGCCTCAAATAGCTCCTATTAGTTGATTAACTTTATTCATTGCCTTTTCATTAATTCTACTAGTATTTAATTGTGTAAACTATTATTCCTTCCTCCCCCAAACACCCCAAACTACGAGTAAGTCTACTATTACTCAAACCCCTTTAAATTGAAAATGATAACTAATTTATTCTCTGTTTTTGACCCTACAACTAGTATTATAAATCTATCATTAAATTGAATTAGAACAATCTTAGGATTAACTTTAATCCCTTCATTATACTGATTCCTCCCATCCCGGTACACCCTCCTTTGAAACAAGGTTCTTTTAACATTACATCAAGAATTCAAAACATTACTTGGACCAACCGGTCATGCTGGAAGAACATTTATATTTATTTCTTTATTTTCACTTATTCTTTTTAATAACTTCTTAGGGCTATTCCCATATGTATTTACAAGCTCAAGTCATCTAACTTTAACGTTAGCATTAGCCTTGCCCCTATGATTAAGCTTTATGATCTATGGTTGATTAAATCACACACAACATATATTTGCCCATTTAGTTCCTCAAGGAACTCCCGCGGTACTTATACCATTTATAGTATGTATTGAAACAATTAGTAATATTATTCGGCCAGGAACCTTAGCTGTACGATTAGCAGCAAATATAATTGCTGGACACCTCCTATTAACATTACTTGGGAATACAGGCCCTAGACTTACCTATTCCATCCTGTCATTACTTATTATTGCCCAAATTGCTCTTTTAGTTTTAGAGTCAGCCGTAGCTATTATTCAGTCCTATGTATTTGCAGTTTTAAGCACACTTTATTCTAGAGAAGTTAACTAATGTCCACACACGCTAATCACCCCTATCATTTAGTTGATCAAAGTCCATGACCTTTAACAGGAGCTATTGGTGCCCTAGCTACCGTATCAGGTCTTGTTAAATGGTTCCATCATTATGATATATCCCTTTTAATATTAGGCCTTCTAATTACATCATTAACGATAATCCAATGATGACGTGATATTACTCGAGAAGGAACTTTCCAAGGTCTTCATACTTACCCTGTAACCTTAGGCCTACGTTGAGGAATAATTCTCTTTATTATTTCTGAAGTATTCTTTTTCTTAAGATTTTTTTGAGCATTTTTCCATAGAAGACTTGCCCCTGCATGTGAATTAGGAGCAATGTGACCCCCAGCCGGAATTGTGCCATTTAACCCACTACAAATTCCTTTATTAAATACTGCTATTCTACTAGCTTCAGGAGTTACTGTAACCTGAGCCCACCACAGACTTATAGAAAATAATCACACACAAGCCCTCCAAGGATTATTTTTTACTGTAATCTTAGGAATTTATTTTTCTATACTTCAAGCTTACGAATATATAGAAGCCCCCTTTGCAATTTCTGACGCCGTGTATGGATCTACTTTTTATGTAGCTACAGGATTCCATGGATTACACGTTCTGATTGGAACAACCTTTTTGCTTGTATGTTTATTACGACATAATCAAGCTCATTTCTCTGCTAATCATCACTTCGGATTTGAAGCTGCCGCATGATATTGACACTTTGTTGATGTAGTTTGATTGTTCCTTTATATTTCAATCTACTGATGAGGTAGCTAATTATCTATCTAGTATAGTTCGTATAATTGACTTCCAATCAAAAGGCCTGAAAAAATTCAGGATAGATAATTTTAAATTTAACTATAATTGCAACAGTCATTATTGCCCTATCTATTATTGTTATGTCATTAGCTTCAATTCTTTCAAAAAAGTCAATTATTGACCGAGAAAAAAGATCTCCCTTCGAATGTGGATTTGACCCAAAAAGATCTTCACGACTCCCCTTTTCTCTTCGATTCTTTTTAATTGCTGTAATCTTTTTAATTTTTGATGTAGAAATTGCGCTCCTCCTCCCTATAATTATTATTCTCCCACTCTCAAATCTTAGTATTTGATTATTAGTTAGATCATTTTTCTTACTAATTTTATTACTGGGTCTTTACCATGAATGAAATCAAGGAGCCCTAGAATGAGCTGACTAGGACTGTAGTTAAATATAACATTTGGTTTGCATCCAAAAAGTATTGATTAATTCAATCTGTCTTAAAGTAAGAAGCGATGAATCGCTCTCAGTTTCGACCTGAACCTAGATAACCTAATTATCCTTACTTAAAATTAATTGAAGCCAAAAAGAGGCGTATCACTGTTAATGATATCATTGAATTCTTCATTCCAATTAAGGAAATGTGATGTTCAAGAAAAAGCTGCTAACTTTTCCCTTTAGCGGTTAAATTCCGTTTACATTTCTATTTATATAGTTTAATTAAAACATTACATTTTCACTGTAAAAATAAAGGCCTCACTTTTATAAATAACCCCGCCCCATTATACTCAAAGATTTAAATAATCACCCCAACATCTTCAATGTTATGCTCTAAATAAGCTATTCGAGTAAAAAGCTATTAAAGTTAATAAAATAATAACTCAAAATATAAAACTAATTAAATAAGTTTTTAAATCATTATTTTGTCAATTTTGAACCAAGGAAGATCCAAAAATGAATATCTTGTACAATCCCTGAGCCCCAAAATATTCACTTCAACCTTGGTCAAAAGATTTTTGGACATAAATACCCATTTGTAAAGGAGCCTTACTAACTCCATATGTAGAAATAAAAGGTATAAATCATATAGATCCTATAAAACTTGACATAAAATGAAATCGTAATGTTTGCAGTTCATAATTTAATGAAAACTTAGCCAATTCATACCCAATTCAACCCCCCAGGATTCTAACTCTTAAGGCTAAAGTCTTCAAACCTAATGGCAAACAAATCATTCTAGGGATAGGGAACAAAACTCATGATAATAAGCTCCCACCAACTACAGCCATAAAAGATAAAGACATTATACCCCGTAACATGACCCATCCTTCATCTGATAACGGATGCAATGCACTAACATTAAAATCACCACTTATAGAATAATAAACTAAACGTAATGAGTAACATACTGTTAACCCTGTCGAAACAAAATACAACATAAATCTAAATATGTTTAAATAACTTAAAGAAACAATTTCCAAAATTAAATCCTTAGAATAGAACCCAGCCAAAAAAGGTGTCCCACATAAAGCTAAATTTGACAAATTAAAACAAGAAGATGTTAAAGGTATTTGACTCACAAGACCCCCTATAAAACGGATATCTTGAGAATCCTTCATATTGTGAATAATAGCTCCTGCACACATAAAAAGTAAAGCCTTAAATAAAGCATGAGTTAATAAATGAAAAAATGCCAACTTAGGGAAACCTATAGCCAAGATTCTTATTATTAACCCCAATTGACTTAATGTAGATAAAGCAATAATCTTCTTCAAATCAAACTCAAAGTTAGCCCCTAATCCTGCTATAAATATAGTTAATCCCGCAAAAAGTAATAAAAAACTCCCTAATCAAGTATCAACCAATAAAACATTAAAACGAATTAATAAATACACCCCAGCAGTCACTAATGTTGATGAATGAACTAATGCCGATACTGGGGTAGGAGCTGCCATAGCCGCAGGTAATCAAGAAGAAAAAGGAATCTGAGCACTTTTAGTTATAGCCGCCAAAACCACCAAAGATCCAATTACACCTATTTCTAAACTACCCTTTCTACATTCTAAATAAAAAATATAATTTCAACTCCCAAAATTTAACATTCAAGCAATAGCTAATAATAAAGCAACATCTCCAATACGATTAGATAAAGCAGTTAATATACCGGCATTATAAGACTTTACATTTTGATAATAAATTACCAACAAATAAGAAACTAAACCTAGCCCATCTCAACCTAATAAAATTCTAATTAAATTAGGACTAATAATTAAAAATATTATTGACAAAACAAATATTAAAACTAAACTAATAAACCGGTTAATATTAATATCACCCCCTATATATTCTTCACTATAATAAATAACTAAAGAAGAAATAAATAAAACAAATCCCATAAATGTTAGAGACATTCAATCAAATAGAAAAGTCATTACCACGCTACCAGAGTTTAATGATAAAACTTCCCATTCAATAAAATAAACTAAATCATGTATCACAAAATAAAACCCACTTATTACCATTGTTAGCGCAGTAATAAATAAAGTAACGAAACTAACCCAACAAATAGATAAAGAATAAAACACGACCTAAGATGAAATAAATTCATATTCTTGACACCACAAATCAAAGTTTTAGTTAAACTACCTAAGTTCATTTATAATCAAAGTATAACCGGCTCTCTCTTTAAAATTAATAAATTTAAAGGCACTCAATGTAAAAATAAAAGTAAATACTCACGACTATACCCTATACAACAAGAATACACCCCCGAATAAATTTTACCATGCTGACTATAAGAGTATAAATATAATGTATAAGCTGCTCTAAAAAAGGATAAAAATGCTAACATAAGTATACTAACTCAAGTTCATCCCACCAAACTATTTAATAAACTAATTTCACTTAATAAATTTAAAGATGGAGGAGCTGCTATATTACAAGAACTTAATAAAAATCACCAAAGAGTTATTCTAGGTATAAAATTTATTAAACCCCGATTAATTAAAAGACTTCGTCTTCCTAACCGCTCATAAGAAATATTAGCTAAACAAAATAATCCGGAAGAGCATAATCCATGTGCAATCATTAAAGTAAAAGAACCACAGAATCCCCAATACGTCAAAGTTATTAATCCCCCCAAGACGATTCCCATATGAGCAACCGAAGAGTAAGCAATTAAAGCCTTCAAATCAGTTTGTCGTAAACATATTAATCTTACCAATACACCACCTACTAAACTAATCCCTACTCAAATATAATTAAAAGCTAATCCTGATATCAGTAAAACCTTAAATACACGTAATAACCCATACCCCCCTAGCTTTAAAAGAACCCCAGCCAAAATCATTGAACCAGAAACTGGAGCCTCCACATGTGCCTTAGGCAGCCACAAATGGACCAAAAATATAGGTATTTTAACTAAAAAAGCCAAAATTAACCCCAAATAAGCTAAAACATGAATTAATCTCAACTTATATATTAAAGGATAAAATAATGAATAACTAAGAGAATTTAAATAAAAAATCCCTACCAATAAAGGTAATGAAGCAAGCAGGGTATAAAAAAGTAAATAAACCCCCGCTTGCAACCGTTCAGGCTGGTACCCCCAACCCAGAATTAAAAATAAAGTAGGGATCAAGCTACTTTCGAAAAATAAGTAAAATATAAATAAATTCATTGAACTAAATGTACAATATAATAAAATTAATAAAATTAAAATTATTAATAAAAAGAAACCCTCATAATTACGATAACGATAAACTGACTCACTAGCCGTAATTATTAATACACAAATTCAAAGACTTAATAAAATTAATCCGTAAGATAAAACATCACACCCTAAAAAATAACCCAAATTACCAAAAAAACTTCTAAAAACATTCATAAACATAAATGTAAAAGTTAATAAAAAAAGCAATGATTGAACCAATCACCACATATTTTTCATAAAACATAAAGGAATTAAAAAGATTAATGAAATTAAAACCTTTAACATTGTAAAATTCTAAATGATTGGAAATAATCATTACCATGGGTACGAATTATAGATACTAAAATCGAGAGACCTAAAGCTCCCTCACATACAGAAAATGTTAAAAAAACCATTCTAAAAAATAATTCACAATTCATTAAATTCAAAAAAATAAAAAGTACTAAAAATAATCTAAGTACCATAAATTCTAAACTTAATAAAGTTAAAAGTAAATGCTTTCGTTTAGATACAAAAACCCAACCCCCACAAATAAATAAAAATAAAGGGAATAACCAATAAAAAGATACTAACATTAGTTTTAGTAGTTTAAAAAAAACTTTGGTCTTGTAAATCAAAATTAAGGTATTAATCCTTCTAAAACTTTCAGAGAAAAGAGTTAAACCTCCTATCATTAATCCCCAAAACTAATATTTTCATTAAACTATTCTCTGCATTTTCCACTTAATAACCCTCTCAATTAGAACTATTATAGGTATTATTTTTACACAAATAAACCACCCGCTGGCTATAGGATTAATACTATTAATCCAAACTCTTTGTATCTGTGTAATTACAGGATTCCTGACACAAAGATTCTGATTTTCATACATTTTATTTCTTGTATTTTTAGGAGGACTATTAGTTTTATTTATTTACGTAACTAGACTGGCCTCAAATGAAATATTTTCAATATCAATAAGAACTTTAATCATAGCAACTATCCCTTTCAGTCTAGTAATAATATCATTGATAGTAATTGACCCCCTCCCATTTTTGATTAATTCATTAAACATGGATATAAGACAAATTGAAAATTTAAATCTTTACCAGGAAGAAGCCACGCCTTCGTTAATAAAATTATTCAATCAACCTACCGGAGCAATTACTCTCATATTAGTCTTATATTTACTTCTAACTCTTATTGCTGTGGTTAAAATTACAAAAATCTTTTTTGGACCCTTACGACAAAAAAACTAATGAATAAGCCCATACGAACCAGCCACCCTCTTTTTAAAATTGCTAACAACGCTTTAGTTGATTTACCAGCACCTGTTAACATTTCAGCCTGATGAAATTTTGGTTCTCTTCTAGGATTATGTCTAGGGGTACAAATTGTCACCGGATTATTTTTAGCCATACACTATACAGCACACATTGATTTAGCTTTCAATAGTGTTGCTCATATTTGTCGAGATGTTAATTACGGATGACTTTTACGAACCCTTCACGCAAACGGTGCATCATTCTTTTTTATTTGTTTATACCTACATACCGGACGAGGGATATACTACGGATCTTACATATTTATACATACGTGAATAGTTGGAGTCATTATCCTGTTCCTCGTTATAGGAACTGCTTTTATAGGGTACGTCCTTCCATGAGGACAAATATCATTCTGAGGGGCTACAGTTATTACAAACCTACTTTCTGCTGTACCATACTTAGGAATTGATTTAGTCCAATGAGTTTGAGGAGGGTTTGCTGTTGATAATGCAACCCTAACCCGATTCTTTACATTCCATTTTGTCCTACCATTCATTGTCGCAGCAGCCGTAATAATTCATTTACTCTTCCTTCATCAAACTGGGTCAAATAACCCATTAGGAGTTAACAGAGACGTTGATAAAATCCCCTTTCACCCATATTTTACATTCAAGGACATTGTAGGATTCCTTATCCTAATTATAATTCTAACTCTATTAACTCTTTTAGAACCTTATATATTAGGAGACCCAGATAATTTTACACCTGCCAACCCCCTTGTTACTCCCGTACATATCCAACCTGAATGATATTTCCTATTTGCCTATGCCATCCTTCGGTCAATCCCCAATAAATTAGGAGGTGTAATTGCCCTAGTCTTATCAATTGCAATTCTCCTTATTTTACCCTTCTCTAATAAAAGAAAATTCCGAGGGATACAATTCTACCCTATTAACCAAATTATATTTTGATCACTACTTGTTATTGTAATTCTACTTACTTGAATTGGGGCTCGACCGGTAGAAGACCCATATATCTTAGTTGGACAAATTCTCACTGTATTATACTTCTTATATTATATTTTAAACCCCATAATATTCCTACTATGAGATAAAATCTTAAATTAGTTAATTAGCTTATTGAAAAGCAAGTGTTTTGAAAGCACAAGACAGAAGTTTAAATCTTCTATTAACTTTTAATACTCAAAAAAATTCACTAAAATAAAATAGATATAAATATAATCTTTAATCCTACTAACAAAAATAGATAATTCAAAGATAAAGGCAAGAAGCTCTTTCAAGCTAAATACATAAGTTTATCATACCGAAAACGAGGTAAAGTACCTCGAACTCAAATAAAAACAAATGAAATAAAACTTAATTTAACAAAAAACCCTCAAGTATATACATCACAACCTAAAAAAATAGCTCTAAATAACATACTTATAAATAAAATACTTGCATATTCTGCCAAAAAAATTAATGCAAAACCCCCTCTTCTATATTCAACATTAAACCCAGAAACCAATTCAGATTCACCTTCCGCAAAATCAAACGGGGTTCGATTAGTTTCTGCCAAACAAGATGCCAGTCAACTTAATCCTAAAGGAAACACTAATACTAAAAACCAAATATATTCTTGATATTTAATAAAATCAACTAAACAATACCCTTCAACCAAAAAAACAAAAGACAATAAAATTAAAGCCAAACTCACTTCATACGAAATCGTTTGTGCAACTCCACGCAACCCCCCTAATAAAGCATAATTTGAATTAGATGATCAACCCGCAATCATTACTGTATAAACCCCTAAACTAGTACAACACAAAAAAAATAATAACCCTAAATTAAAAGTATATATACCTCTTAAATAAGGCATAACTATTCAGACCAAAAGTGATAAAAAAAGGCTAAAAATTGGAGAAAAATAATAAGGCAAATAATTAGATAAAGAAGGATAAGTTTGCTCCTTTGTAAACAACTTAATAGCATCACTAAAAGGTTGAGGGATACCCGCAAATCCAACCTTATTAGGACCCTTTCGAATTTGAATATATCCTAACACCTTACGCTCCAATAAAGTTAAAAATGCAACACCTACCAAAACACAAATAATTAAAATTAAAGAACCCACTAAAGGTAAAATACAATCATATATAAACAAGTTCTATCTGTAAAATATATTTACATAAATGGATCCTAAATCCATTGCACTTATCTGCCAAAATAGAAGTTTAATATTAATCAAAATAGTAAAGAAATTTTATTCCCAATATTTGGTCCTTTCGTACTAAAATATCATAAATTATTAAGGATAGAAACCGACCTGGCTTACGCCGGTCTGAACTCAGATCATGTAAGGATTTAAAGGTCGAACAGACCTAAAATTTGAACATCTACACCCAAAATTACCCTTAATCCAACATCGAGGTCGCAACCCTTTTTGTCGATAAGAACTCTCAAAAAAGATTACGCTGTTATCCCTAAGGTAACTTAGTCTTATAATCATTAATAATGGATCAACAATTCATAAATCAATGGTTTAAAATTAAAAAGAGTTTTGTTTATCTTTCTGTCACCCCAACAAAATAATTAATAAACTATAGCATAAACTCAACTAAATAAATTATAATTATTCATTATAAAGCTCTATAGGGTCTTCTCGTCCTTTAAAAAAATTTAAGCCTTTTAACTTAAAAGTTAAATTTTAATATCATTTACACTGAGACAGTCAATGCCTCGTCCAACCATTCATTCCAGCCTCCAATTAAAAGACTAATGATTATGCTACCTTTGCACGGTCAAAATACCGCGGCCCTTCAAATTAATTCAGTGGGCAGGTCAGACCTTAAATTATACACATAAGGACATGTTTTTGTTAAACAGGCGAGCATTTATTTGCCTAATTCCTTAATGTAACCTAACGGAACAAAAATAATCAACAACACATTATACTAATTTTATCATAATTACTAATTTTAATAAATTTAAAACTAAATTTAAATAAATAACTTAAAACCTATATAAAATCGTATTAAATAAAAGATAAATTATAACATCCTTTCATTGATGGCTAATTCTAAGCCTACAAATTTTTATTAAAAATACCTTTTTATAAGTAAATGTTCAAAAGCTTATCCCACCAAACATTTTTATTAAATTATATCAAGCTAATCAATTAACTTAATAAAATTCAATAACTGAATTAAATTCATTTCTTTAAAAACCAGATATCTTAAAGAACGGATAACGTTTCATACCTAAATATTTTTATTTAATAATTATTCCACATTAAATAACAAAAATACTTAGCTCTCTTTAAAGCGGGAAATATAAATATTTACAAATCTTTTGATAAACCCTGATACACAAGGTACAATAAATTAAATCTACTTTTAATCAACTTAATTTTCAATATATTTCAATAACCTCTCACAATACAATTTAACTATCATTAATAAAATTTTATCGATAACCTCTACAAAAACTTAATTAAAAAAAAATGATTTTATTAAAAAAAATAACTACCAAACATCAACAATAAATTTTTTATTCTCAAACCAAACTGAATTGCACAGTGAATTCTCAGTGTAAATGAAATGCTTAACTAATCAAGCTCTGATTTGAACTTTCCAGGTGCACCTTCCGGTACACCTACTTTGTTACGACTTATCTCATCTTAATTAACGAGAGCGACGGGCGATGTGTGCATGTTTTAGAGCCAAAATCAATTTATTATTATTGACAAAATTACCTTCAAATCCACCTTCGATTAACTAATTTTCAAGTCAATTTCCATATAAATAAATTTATTGTAACCCATCACCACTTAATCATAAACTGCACCTTGACCTGACATCATTTCTTCATAAAAAATCAAGAACATTCATAACCCTAATAGGATATTCTGAGGACGGAGGTATACAAGCTGAATACAAAATTAAGTAAGGTATAACGTGGACTATCGATTACGGGACAGGTTCCTCTGAAAGGACTAAAACACCGCCAAATTCTTTGAGTTTCAAGCACATAACTACTACTACTCAAGTATTATTACTTAACATTTAAAATAATAGGGTATCTAATCCTAGTTTAAAATTTAAATTTCATAGCTTCAAAACCATTACAAGGAATTATTTAAATTTAAAATTTCACCTAATAAAATTAAATTTACCTCCTTTATTAAAAATATTTACTTGTGCCCCTCGTCTAACCGCGGTGGCTGGCACGATTTTAACCGGCACTAAAAAATTCACTAATTCCAAGATTCCTTGATTAATAAAATTAAATACTGCGAATAAATATAAGATACTTAATCATTTAGAATAAATAGGTAAACCACGCACAAACTTACATGTAAAATAAACTTAAAGTAAATTAATAAGCAAGAATAAAACTTTAATGACAACCAATAAATCACGGGATAAAAAAAGTAAAGGCATAAAATAAAAATAAATGAATTTAAAAAAGCCCAGCAGGCCATAACAATATAAAACTAAATTAATATATAAACCAAATAATAAAATATTAAATAATAAATTAATGAATCTTTTTTAGTAGTTCCTCCCTATAATTCACCAAAAATAAAATTTATATAAACTTATTACTTAAGTTAATTCATAATATCAAATTTAATCTTAAATTAAGTTATCTGCTCCATAACTATTAATTTTTACTTTAAATTCTAATAAATTAAAATAACTTTGATACATATAAATATCTGTCCATAAATAAAATGTATCAACGTCACTTTGTAAATAACTATAATTTAATATAAGATAAAGTAAGAACGACACATTAATTTGATTAATGATAATTATCAATTAACTGAAACAATAAAAGTATAAAGAGTTAAAGCATATTGAATAGTCTATATTTCATAACTAATAATTAAATCAATTCTAGCTTATGATGACCCTCATTTTTTTTTTTAGCATAAAAATGGGGGTCATCCAATAAATTATTATTTAATTTTAAAGAATTTTAAGTAAAATCTTATTTTATATTAAATACTTATATTCATATAATTAATTATCTTAAAATTAAATTTTTATGTTATATAAATACTTATATATATATAAATAAATTATATAAATATAAGTATATATTAAATACTTATATATATATAAATAATGATTAATTAATAATTAATAATTATATATTTATTTATATATATATAAGTATTTAATATAAATATAAATCATTTCTTTTTCTTTCTCTTTATCTATAATCATAATAGGTATATAGGAATATAGTATATAATATAAGTTCTTATTATACACCCATAAATTTTCATAAATTAAACAATTTGCGACTGTTTTTCTTTAGGCCCATTTCGGGGGAGCATCGAATTTTTTGAAAAAAGTGAAAAAAATTCGATTTTTCCCCCAAAATGAGCCTAAAAATCCAAAATTTACCTCCTACCCCGGTACCATCCCTTAATCGCCTCTAACGCTACAATAGCCAATTTAAAATAATGATCCATACTTATATATAATTCCTGTAAATATAAAAAAGAAA